TATCGTTCTTCCTGATACTAATTACCATAAAACTGAACAGAAAATAGATCGATTTAATAAAAAACCATTATCAACCGAAATTGTTGATTTCTTAACTTTCATCAATGAATTTGGTAAAGAATCAGGATCGAATTTAAATTTGAGGGGTCTTTCTGTATTTTCAGACGAAGAAGAAGGAAGAATAGATTCAGAAAAAGGAACAAAATATTTGAAATATTTTATAAATAGAATTGTAACTGATACTAATGTTCAAAAAATTAGTAAAAAATCGATTAGAATAAAAGAAATCAGTAAAAAAGTGCCTCGATGGTTATACAAATTAACCAGCGAGTTGGAACAAGAATCAGGAGAAGATCAAGAAAACGGACAATTAGATCATGAAATTCGCTCAAGAAAAGCCAAACATGTAGTAATTTTTACTGGTAACAAGGAGCATACTGAGGATACTGATCCTCCTGATCAAACAGACGAAGTAGCTTTGATACGCTACTCACAACAATCAGATTTTCGGCGAGGCATAATAAAAGGTTCTATACGTGCTCAAAGGCGTAAAATAGTTATTTGGGAACTGTTTCAAGCAAATGTGCATTCCCCTCTTTTTTTGGACAGAATAAAAAAATCCCTTCCTTTTTCTTTTGATATCTCTGGGCCAATTAAACGAATTTTTAGAAATTGGGTAGGGAAAGGGTCAGCATTCCAAATTGTCGAGTATACAGAAGAGCAAACAAAAAGAGAAGAAAAAAAAGAGAAGGACAAAAAAGAAGAGAACAAAAGAAAGGAGAGCGCGCGAATAGAGATAGCAGAGGCCTGGGATACCATTCCATTTGCGCAAGTAATAAGAGGTTCCATGTTAATAACTCAATCTATTTTTCGAAAATATATTCTATTACCTTCATTGATAATAGCAAAAAATATTGGACGTATGCTACTATTGCAACTTCCTGAATGGTATGAGGATTTACAGGAATGGAATAGGGAGATGCATGTTAAATGTACCTATAATGGTGTTCAATTGTCCGAAACAGAATTTCCGCAAAATTGGTTGACAGATGGTATTCAGATAAAAATCTTATTTCCTTTCTGTCTGAAACCTTGGCACAGATCTAAACTCCGATTCTCTCATAAAGATCTAATAATTAAAAAGAAAAAAGAAAAAGATGATTTTTGTTTTTTAACAGTTTGGGGAATGGAAACCGAACTTCCTTTTGGTTCTCCCCGAAAACGACCCTCCTTTTTTGAACCCATTTTTAAGGAACTCGAAAAAAAAATTGGAAAATTTCAAAAGAAATCTTTTCTACTTCTAAAAATTTGGAAAGGAAAAATAAGATTACTTCGAAAAGTTTCAAAAGAAACAAAAAAATGGGTTATAAAAAGTTTCCTTTTTTTTAAAAAAATAAGAGAAGAACTCTTCAAAGTAAATCCAATTCTCTTATTTCGATCAAGAGAAGTAGAAGTATATGAATCGAGTGAAACTAAAAAAGAAAGAGATCCCATAATCAGCAATCAGATGATTCATGAATCATTTAGTCAAATCGCATCTCCAGGTTGGACAAATTCTTCATTGACCGAAAAAAAAATGAAGGACCTGACTGATAGAACAAATACAATTAGAAATCAAATAGAAAGAATTACAAAAGAGAAAAAAAAAGTAACTCCAGAAATAAATATTAGTCTTAACAAAACAAGTTATAATGCTAAAAGATTAGAAAAATGGCAAATATTAAAAAGAAGAAATACTCGATTAATCTGTAAATTACCCCTTTTTATAAAATTTTTCATTGAAAGAATCTACACAAATATATTTTTATCTATCATTAATATTCCCAGAATGAAGAGAAAATTATTTCTTGAATCAACAAAAAAAATTATGAATAAATCCATTTACAATAATGAAACAAACCAAGAAATAATTAACAAAAAAAATAAAAATCCAATTGAGTTTATTTCGACTATAAAAAAGTCACTTTATAATATTAGTAATAGTAAGACAAATTCACATATTTTTTCTGACTTATCGTACTTGTCACAAGCATATGTATTTTACAAATTATCACAAACCCAAGTTATTAACTTGTATAAATTAAAATCATTTCTTCAATATCAAGAAATCCCTTTTTTTCTTAAGCCTGAAATAAAGGATTCTTTTGAAACACAAGGAATAGTTCATTCTAAATTAAGGGATAAGAGACTTCCGAGTTCTGAAATGAATCAATGGAAAAACTGGTTAAGAGGACATTATCAATATGATTTATCTCAGATCAGATGGTCTAGATTAATACCACAACAATGGCGGAATAGAGTTTATCAACGTCGTATGGTTAAAAGGAAAAATTTCAGCAAATGGAATTCATATGAAAAAGACCAATTAATTGATTACAAAAAACCAAATATTTTGGAAGTCTATTCATTATCGAATCAAAAAGATAATTTTCCAAAATACTATAAATATGATCTTTTATCATATAAATCTATTAATTCTGAAAATAAAAAGGACTCATTTATTTCTAGATCACCGTTTGAAGGAAATAAGAATCAAGAGATTTCTTATAATTACAACACATATAAAGACACTTTTTTTGATATGATGAGGAGTATCCCTATCAATAATTATCTAGGAAAGGGCGATATGGAAAAAACTCCCGATAGGAAATATTTGGATTGGAAAATTATCAATTTTGATCTTAGACAAAAAGTCGATATTGAGGCTTGGATCACGATCGATGCCAATAGTAATCAAAATACTAAGATTGTTACTAATAATTCTCAAATAATTGATAAAAAAAATATTTTTTACCTTATGATTCCAAAAATGAATCTCCCAAACTCCCCAAAAGTATTTTTTGATTGGATGGGGATGAATGAAAAAATACTAAAGTGTCCCATATTGAATCTGGAACTTTGGTTCTTCCCAGAATTTTTGTTACTTTATAATACATATAAAACGAAACCTTGGTTTATACCAAGCAAATTACTTCTTTTAAATTTGAATAGAAATGAAAATAGTAATGAAAATCAAAATCAAAAGATTAATGAAAAGCAAAAGGGAAGTTTTTTGATACCATCGAATAAAAAAATAAAGAATCGAAATCAAGAAGAAAAAAAAACCACAAGCCAAGGGGATCTTGGCTCCGTTCTTTCAAACCAACAAAAAGATATTGAAGAAGATTATGCAAGATCGGACATGAAAAAAGGTAAAAAGAAAAAACAATACAAAAGTAACATGGAAGCAGAACTAGATTTGTTCCTGAAACGTTATTTTCTTTTTCAATTGAGATGGGACGATACTTTGAATCAAAGAATGATCAATAATATTAAGGTATATTGTTTCCTGCTTAGACTAATAGATCCAAGAAAAATTTCTATATCCTCGATTCAAAGGGGAGAAATGAGTTTGGATATAATGCTGATTCAGAAGAATTTAACTCTTCCAGAATTGATGAAAAGGGGAATATTGATTATCGAACCCATTCGTCTGTCTGTAAAAAACGACGGACAATTTATTATGTATCAAACCATCGGTATTTCGTTGGTTCATAAGAGTAAGCACCAAACTAATCAACGATACCGAGAGCAAAGATATGTTGCTAAGAATCATTTTGATGAATCTATTCCACCACATGAAAGAATAACAAGAAATAGAGACAAAAATCATTTGGATTTGCTTGTTCCTGAAAATATTTTATCGTTTAGGCGTCGTAGAAAATTAAGAATTCTAATTTGTTTCAATTCAAAGAATAGGAATGATGTAGATAGAAATCCTGTATTTTGCAACGAAAAGAATAGCAGCCAAGTTCTAGGTGCCAGTAATCACCTTGATAGAGAGACAAATCAATTAATGAAATTTAAGTTCTTTCTTTGGCCTAATTATCGATTAGAAGATTTAGCTTGTATGAATCGTTATTGGTTTGATACCAATAATGGCAGTCGTTTCAGTATGTTAAGGATACATTTGTATCCACGATTGAAAATTCGTTGATAGTACATTTTTCCTATATATCCTCTACTATATAGGATATATGAAAGCAAATAAATACACACATCACACGTCCTGTCTTACATTTCATTCTAAATATCCAATACTAAATGAATAACTATCAATTCGATCTAGAAATGAATCAACAGAACCTTCTTCATTTTAGGTCTAAATTCTGCGCTTTTGTGAATACGAAAATGTGCCAATCCTTTTCTCTCCCTATCTAAATCTAATTTTCAATTGGATTGATTCATTTGAATTGATAAAATTAGGAGTTTATAAAGAAATTTGGATTAGATTATTGTATCTACCACATTAAAATGAATGACATTATTATTACTGATCGGTAAAATCCATATCTGTAAAAAGGGAGAGGAGGCATTTTTTTATGGTAAGAAATTCATTCATTTCGGTTATTTCTCAAAAAGAAAACGAAGAAAACAGAGGGTCTGTTGAATTTCAAGTATTCAGTTTCACCACTAAGATAAGGAGACTTACTTCACATTTGGAATTGCACAAAAAAGACTATTCATCTCAGAGAGGTTTGCGAAAAATTTTGGGAAAACGTCAACGCCTACTGGCTTATTTGTCAAAAAAAAATAGAGTACGTTATAAAGAATTAATTGGTCAGTTGGATATTCGAGAGACAAAAACTCGTTAATTTAAAGAGTGATATCATTTGAACTTATTCGTTTCAATTTTGATGAACTTCTTTTTACTTTCAGCAATTCATGGAAGAATGACTCGATAAAAAACTTATGATTGCACCAACTACAAGAAAAGACCTCATGATAGTCAATATGGGCCCTCACCACCCATCAATGCATGGTGTTCTTCGACTTATCGTTACTCTCGATGGTGAAGATGTTATTGACTGTGAACCAATATTGGGTTATTTACACAGAGGAATGGAGAAAATTGCGGAAAACCGAACAATTATACAATATTTGCCTTATGTAACACGTTGGGATTATTTAGCTACTATGTTCACAGAAGCAATAACCGTAAATGGACCCGAACAACTAGGCAATATTCAAGTACCTAAAAGGGCTAGCTATATCAGAGCCATTATGTTGGAGTTGAGTCGTATAGCTTCCCATTTGTTATGGCTTGGCCCTTTTATGGCAGATATTGGGGCACAGACCCCCTTCTTCTATATTTTTCGAGAACGAGAATTGATATATGACCTATTCGAAGCTGCCACCGGTATGCGAATGATGCATAATTATTTTCGTATCGGAGGAATAGCTGCTGATCTACCTCATGGATGGATAGAGAAATGTTTGGATTTTTGCGATTATTTTTTAAGAGGGGTTGCTGAATATCAAAAGCTTATTACACGGAATCCCATTTTTTTAGAACGAGTTGAGGGCGTAGGCATTATTGGAGTAGAAGAAGCACTAAATTGGGGTTTATCAGGACCAATGCTACGAGCTTCCGGAATACAATGGGACCTTCGTAAAGTTGATCATTATGAGTGTTATGACGAATTTGATTGGGAGGTTCAATGGCAAAAAGAAGGGGATTCATTAGCTCGTTATTTAGTACGAATCAGTGAAATGACAGAATCCATAAAAATTATCCAACAGGCTCTGGAAGGAATTCCAGGGGGGCCCTTTGAGAATTTAGAAATCCGACGCTTTGATAGAATAAAAGATACTGAATGGAATGATTTTGAATATCGATTTATTAGTAAAAAACCTTCTCCAACTTTTGAATTGTCCAAACAAGAACTTTATGTAAGAGTCGAAGCACCAAAAGGAGAATTGGGAATTTTTCTAATAGGAGATCAGAGTGTTTTTCCTTGGAGATGGAAAATTCGCCCACCGGGTTTTATCAACTTGCAAATTCTGCCTCAGTTAGTTAAAAGAATGAAATTGGCTGATATTATGACGATACTAGGTAGTATAGATATCATTATGGGAGAAGTTGATCGTTGAAATGATAATTGATAATACAACAGAACTACAAGCTATCCATTCGTTTTCCAGATTGGAATTCTTAAAAGAAGTCTATGGGATCATATGGGTGCTTGTCCCTATTTTGACTCTTGTATTAGGAATCACATTAGGTGTACTAGTAATTGTTTGGTTAGAAAGAGAAATATCTGCAGGGATACAACAACGTATTGGACCTGAATACGCCGGCCCCTTGGGAATTCTTCAAGCTCTAGCAGATGGCACAAAACTACTTTTCAAAGAGAATCTTTTTCCATCTAGAGGGAATACTCGTTTATTCAGTATCGGACCATCCATAGCAGTCATATCCATTTTACTAAGTTATTCAGTAGTTCCTTTTGGTTATCGCCTTATTCTAGCCGATCTTAGTATTGGTGTTTTTTTATGGATCGCTGTTTCAAGTCTTGCTCCCGTTGGACTTCTTATGTCGGGATATGGATCAAATAATAAATATTCCTTTTTAGGTGGTTTAAGAGCTGCTGCTCAATCAATTAGTTATGAAATACCATTAACTCTATGTGTATTATCAATATCTCTACGTGTGATTCGGTGAGACATAAAATTTCCCCTATTTCTTTTCTTTCTAGTAAGAAAGTTAAATGAGTTGAATATAGTTTCTTTTTTTATTCAGCATTCGGGTTGATGAACTAAACCAGATAGTTATATGAGTGAAATAAAACGGCTTTTGAATTTGCAGTTAAAGGGATTGAATCTCATTTCCTATGTACAAGAATGAAATGAAAGTAAATATAAGCAAAGCAGTCGAGACTGTTTACCCCAAGATTGGTTGATTAGTCATCATGGCTTGAAGCGGGTTCAAAAGATCAACTGTATGGAGTTTTTACTATCTATTAACATAGATGTATTACCATAATGGAAGGTTAACAAAAATGAGTGGATGGTTAGGAAGACCAAGATACACAAAGGATTAGTAATGGAGATTCTGTAAATTATCCAACAGGATATTTCTGGACCTAAAAGGAATTCAAATTGGGGCTTTAAGTTGGTAGAAACGATTAAGAAGTACTCCCCATGATTTCGATCCAGAGTATGTTCCTATCCACTGATTAAGTAAATAACTATCAAGAACGAAATAATCTTTTACTTTGGCAATGTCCCCCTTTTCTGAGAAAGGAGAATAGGAATGAAATAAACTCGAAAGAATAGAATTGAAAAAAAATAGATCTTTTGTTATTCTTTCTTTCCTATATACCTATTTTATTTAGAGAGATAGAATTCTTGTCATGATGCATGAACTAATGCAATGTCTAATTCTTTTTCGTAATGGAAAATGATAGGTTGAAATAGCTATGTGATATTCCTCCAAAAAACTCTTTTTTTATTCAAGGATAAAGTTATTAATCAACAAAGAAAAATTAAAATTATTAAAAGATGAGATCAATTCAGAAGCACTTTTATTTATTCGAAATATATATTTCGAATAAATAGCAGACAGAATTCCATTGGTCTAATTCGAGGCCTTAGGATAAGAGTTTGAATCTCTATCTATCCTATAAACATATCAAGATAAATAATGCCGAAAGGTACTTAGATTTCTTTGCGACCTCT